GGTAAAACTATTAAAAGCGGGAGAAGCCGGGCGATAAGAAAAATTCCGGCCGCTACCATAGTAGCGGCATGTATAAGAGCTGAAATAGGCGTAGGCCCTTCCATAGCATCGGGTAACCATACATGAAGGGGAAATTGAGCCGATTTGGCAATTGCACCAGCAAATAATAGACAGGCACACAAACTAGCAAATAAAAAATGAACTTCATTATTATAAACCAAGTTATTTACTATTTCAAACAAATCCCGAAATTCTAAACTACCCGTTATCCAATAAAAGCCTAAAATTCCTAACAATAAACCAAAATCTCCAACGCGATTAGTCACAAAGGCTTTTTGACAAGCATTAGCTGCAGTAGGCCGGGTGAACCAAAAACCTATTAATAGATAAGAACACATTCCAACCAATTCCCAAAAAAAATAAATTTGTATCAGATTAGAGCTAGTAACTAATCCTAACATTGACGTATTGAAAAAACTCATATAAGCAAAAAACCTCAAATATCCCTGATCATGAGACATATAATTGTCACTATATATAAGAACCATAATTCCAACAGTAGTGATTAATATTAACATAATAGAAGTAAGGGGGTCTACTAAATAGCCAAATTCTAAAGAAAAGTCATTATTGATAGTCCAAGACCATATAGATAGATAGATAGAAGTGTTATTTTTTTCTTGAATAAACAGATAGGTTGAAAAAATCATAACTATACTTAATAAGAAAATACTAAGAAAAACCCACATACGACGAAGATCTTTTGTAGCCGTAGGAAAAAGTAAAAGTGCTACTCCGATTAATATAGGAACTGGAAGTAGAATAAAGGGTATAATCCGTAAATATTGATATGTATATTGCATAAAAATAAATAAAATATTTTTCTCGTAAAAAATTGTTTATGATTTACCGGTTCTTAGCTTTTTTGAAATGAAAGGGGTCGGTTAATAAAAAAAAAGAAAATATAGAATTTTATAGACTTAATGAGTTTGAATATTTTTCAATTTTTTTAAATATTTCAAATCAAGAGATTTAAGTTGTTGAAATGATATTAACAAATTAATATTGAAAAAAACAACAAACATAGTACTTTTAGTAAAATTTGATTAAAAAAAGTAAAATGGAAATTTTCATCTTAACTTAATTATTTGTGCGTATTATTACAAAAATTTCTATATCTATAGAGCAAAGAGGAATAATTACAGCAAAACAAGTATTTGATATGAATCATAAAAAAACTATAATTTTTTTTTCAGAAAAGTTCTTTTTTTTTTAGTTGGCTTAGTAAAAATCATTAACCAATTGGTTTTTGTAAACAGGTTAAATATCTTTTTTTGTAATAAAAGACATTTCTTTTTTTAGTTAAAGTTTATGATCTTCAAACTATAACATCCAAGACTTTACTTTTCCGAAAATTAATAAAGTAGCCTTTAGAAATGATTTCTATAAAATGATTTATTTTGGAATTTTTAATAGATATTAAGTACTGGTCTGTTGCACTTTTTTAAATTATATTAAAATTATACGTACTCTTTGTGCGAGCCTGGAATTCAATTTTAATTTCATTTCAAAATTAATAAGGTACGGGGAGGGGGTGCTTATTAAAACTTTGGAACCTTTTTTTTTATATATTTTAGTCCGTTTTATTACCTAATTACCTATATTAATACATGTTTATTACCTGTATTAATAATGACAAAAATAAATTTGACAGCTTTACAGAGATATAAAGAAGGGTAAATAGTGGTTTTTTTTGTATTTTTTATTTTGTTCCTAGGATTAGCACTCTATTTACGAAATTTATATATATTCATAGTTTTAGTAAAGGGCGTATACCTAGAAAAGAAATAGATAGCTGGATAATTAATATTCAAAAATAATGGGTTTTGAACAATAGCTACTAAATGTCTTTGACATCCAACTATTAAATAGTTTTTATATTTTTTTAATGGCAGTTCCGAAAAAACGTATTTCTAGCTCAAAAAAACGTATTCGTAAAAATCTTTGGAAAAAGAAAGGATATTTGACAGCAATGAAAGCTTTTTCATTGGGTAAGTCTCTTTCTACAAGGAATTCAAAAAGTTTTTTTTATGCAACAAATAAATAATAAAAGATTGAAAAAATCTGAGTTGCTTTGATTCGAAAAGTAGTCAGTCTAATTTATTTCTAATTGTAAATTGTTTCTAATTTCTTTAGAAGTTTTATTTTATTTTATAGGTTAGAAACTGTTTATAAAATTTTGTATTTTATTACAATAATATTATTATTATATTTATATAATAAGTTAATATAAATTGATATTCTCCTATTTTTTGTTTTGACCCGCTGAATAGCAATGAAAAATTGAATTTGTTTCGCTTTTATAATTAAAAAAGGTTTGTGTGTACTAAAATTAACGTAAAATACTATACTTTTTTTTTATTTGAAATAAAAAATAAACACAAGAAGAAGATTTAACCTTTATTTTTAGTATGCTTTATCGTTTTTATGATGGGGAAAAAAAGAATCCCCATCAATTCGATAACAAAAAGTTTTAGCCTTTGTTGTGCCTATTTTATAGACTAACTGTATAAGAAATACATTTCTTAAACTAATTAAATTCGAGAAGAACAGATAGAAAATTTGTATTCACTATTAGATTGTTTAAACTAATTAATTTAAATGTGTTTTAGAACTTTCTAAATACTTCTTTATTTAAGTAACTATCACTAAATATACCCGAATTTTTAAATAACCTAATTAAAAAAAAGAAAAACTATTTGCTTTTTTAAATGATTATAGGAAGAATACGCCAATTTTAGATCTTATGGTTCCACTGAAGGATCAATCAATAAATATAGAAAGATATATTGCATTGAATTAATTACTTCACTCTCGACAATTGAACAAAAAAGGGTTATTATGATTTCGAACAAGCCGCTATGGTGAAATCGGTAGACACGCTGCTCTTAGGAAGCAGTGCTAGAGCATCTCGGTTCGAGTCCGAGTGGCGGCATGGCATCTTCTAAAAGAGTAAATCCTATACTGAGTTCAATTCCCAAGTTCAATTTAATTATCCTATAATTGAAATTATTATTGAAATCCGCCCCGCTTTTTTATTTTCAAATTTTTATGATATTTTATACTTTAGAGCATATATTTACCCATATATCCTTTTCATTCGTTTCAATTGTAATTACAATTCATTTGCTAACCTTATTCATAGACGAAATCGTAAGACTATATGATTCGTCGGAAAAGGGGATAATGGCTGCTTTTTCCTGTATAACAGGATTATTAGTTATTCGTTGGATTTATTTTAAACATTTACCATTAACTAATTTATATGAATCGTTAATCTTTCTTTCATGGAGTTTCTCCAGTATTCATATGATTCCGTATTTAAAAAAAATGAAAACCTATTTCAATTTAAACGCAATAACCGCGCCAAGTGCTATTTTTACCCAAGGTTTTGCTACTTCAGGTCTTTTAACTGAAATGAATGAAACGAAAATTTTAGTACCCGCTCTCCAATCCCATTGGTTAATGATGCACGTAAGTATGATGATATTGAGCTATGCAGCTCTTTTATGCGGATCATTATTATCACTAGCTCTTCTAGTAATTACATTTAAAAATTTCATAATAAATTTTATTAAAAGCCAAAATTTAGTAACTGAGACATTTTTGCTGGGCACGATTGACTACATAATAGAAAAAGAGAATCCTTTAATAAACACTTATTTTATTTTTTCTAGGAATTATTACAGGTTTCGAGTGATTCAACAATTGGATCTTTGGAGTTATCGTATTATTAGTCTAGGTTTTTTATTTTTAACAATGGGTATTCTTTCGGGAGCAGTATGGGCTAATGAAGCATGGGGATCCTATTGGAGTTGGGATCCAAAGGAGACTTGGGCTTTTATTACTTGGACAGTATTTTCAATTTATTTACATATTCGAACAAATAAAATTTTTGAAAGTGTAAATTCTGCAATTATGGCCTTGATCGGTTTTCTTATAATTTGGATATGCTATTTTGGGGTTAATTTATTGGGAATAGGGTTACATAGTTATGGTTCATTTACATTAATATCTAATTGAATTGAAAAAAGTACTTGAAAAATACAAAATAAACATAGGACAGTATAAGTGTATATAAGAAAACTTCGTGTAATCCCTCGAGAACCTTTTGCTTTGATTTTTTTTTCATTTCTATTATTCGATTCAAAAGGTTCTCGAGGGATTACATACCTGGTTAGAATCTAATTCTAATTTCTTTTACTAAAACTCATAGAAAATAAAGTACTTAGTTTTCATTGTTCAACAAACAATTTTAAAAATTAAAATATTTTTTTTTTAGTTTATTCACAAAAACTATGAATAAAAAAATTAGATAGAAGAGTTTCTACTTTATCAACTGATAGTGAGAAAACAAAATCTGGATAAATACCAATAGATATTATGGGTAAAAGAATAGAAATCGAAAGAAACAATTCTCGCGGCCCAGAATCAAAAAAATAAGAGTTTTCGGCATTAGAAAGCTTGTATCCATAGAACATTTGGCGTAACATAGATAATGAATAAATAGGAGTTAATATTATTCCAATTCCCATTCCAAAAGTAATTAGGATTTTGGGTATTAAAAGATATTTTTTGCTAGTAAGTATTCCAAAAAATACTATCAATTCTGCAACAAAACCGCTCATGCCCGGTAATGCAAGAGAGGCCATTGATAAGATACTGAAAGTCGTAAATATTTTTGGAATTGTGATAGCCATTCCACCCATTTCATCAAGATAAACGAAACGTATTCGATCGTAACTCGTTCCTGCCAAGAAAAAAAGTGCAGCGCCAATCAATCCATGAGAGATTATTTGTAAAATGGACCCGTTGATTCCGGTATCGCTTATAGAACCAAGTCCTAGAATTATGAAACCCATATGTGATACGGAAGAATAAGCTATTCTTTTTTTTAAATTACGTTGATCAGGAGATGTTGAAGCTGCATAGATTATTTGAATTGTGCCAACTATTAGCAAGCAAGGAGAAAATATAGAATGGGCACGGGGTAATAATTCCATATTTATCCGAACCAATCCATAAGCTCCCATTTTTAATAAGAGTCCAGCTAGAAGCATACAAGTACTGTAATGTGCCTCTCCGTGAGTGTCTGGTAACCAAGTATGGAAAGGTATAATCGGCGATTTAACAGCAAAAGCAATAAAAAATCCAATGTAGAAGAGAATTTCGAGTTCTACAGGATATGATTGATAAGCTGATGTTTCAAAATTTAATGTAGGTTCATTAGAACCAGCTAAACAAATACCTAGAATTGCCATTAATAAAAAGGTGGAACTTCCTGCAGTGTACAAAATAAATTTTGTCGCTGAATACAAACGTTTCTTTCCTCCCCACATAGATACAAGTAGATAAACCGGAATTAATTCTAATTCCCACATAATGAAAAAAAGTAAAATGTCTTGAGAAGAAAATGGTCCTATTTGACCGCTATACATTGCTAACAGCAGAAAATGGAATAATCGGGACTCGCGAGTAACCGGCCGAGCCGCTAAAGTAGATAAAGTAGTGATAAACCCCGTCAGCAAAACGGGTCCTATAGAAATTCCATCTATTCCCAATCTCCAGGAAAAATCAAAAAAATGTATCCATTTATAATCTTCTGTCAGTTGGATTAATGGCTCGTCCAATTGGAAATGATACCCGAATGTATAGGTTGTTAGAAGGAGTTCTATTATACATATACAAATTGTATACCACCTAATTACTTTATTTCCTCTATGAGGAAAAAAGAAAATTAAGGAACCCGCAAATATTGGCAAAGCTACAACTATCGTTAACCAAGGAAAATAATTCGTAGTAAAAACAAGATAAGATACACTTGGACCAGAAAAGCGCGTACTCAAAAAAATATATTTTTTTGAGTACGCGCTTTTGTCGGTAAAGGTAAAAAAATAAAATGGAGTCGTATTCAAGTCGGGTTTTTTGGAACGTATCAATAAGCTAGACCCATACTTCGAGTTGTTTCATGCCACAAATAAACCCGAATACTCAAGAAATCTGTTGGACAGGCGGATTCACATCTTTTACAACCCACACAATCCTCTGTTCTTGGAGCAGAGGCTATTTGCTTAGCTTTACAACCGTCCCAAGGTATCATTTCTAATACATCTGTGGGGCAAGCTCGGACACATTGAGTACACCCTATACACGTATCATAAATCTTTACTGAATGTGACATTGGGTATATCTTATTTAAAATAAAAAATTTTCGATCTAGTAAACTTGTAAATCAATCATATATTTAGATACCAGATGAATCAATGATTTAGAGTTAGCAGAATTTTTCTAATAAATCTACTTATGGATTGATTCATGGGAGAGAACCAAGATACTTTGATTTCTTATATTTTCGCAAATATGATCATACATTCTGTATAATACACACTGAGTCGAATTTATGAATATTCTAATTTGTATGCTTAATACTACTTATAATTCATACTACTTATTCAACAAATTCGATTGATTGATACGAGTTGATTTTTTGTTACGATAAATTGACGAAACAATAGCTGGTCCAATAGCTGCTTCAGCGGCTGCAATGGCCATAACAAAAATGGAGAAAATATTTCCTTTTAATTGTCGACTGTCAAAAAAATCCGAAAATGTTACTAAATTTATATTAACCGCATTCAGTATAAGTTCAAGACACATAAGAGTTCTAACCATATTTCGGCTGGTGATCAATCCATAGATACCAATAGAAAATAAGTAGGCACTCAAAACAAGTACATGTTCGAGCATCATTGACCAACTCCTTATAAATTTCGATTCATTTCAATATAACATGAATAACAAGGCAACGCGTTCAATTGACGATAATCTAAAAACAAAGTATGGAACAAATAAATATATTGTAAATAAGTCGAATAAAAAAAATTTATATTTTAGGCATAACACAACCCATTTCAAATTCTGGAAATAAAAGCGATAACACAGAGTGAAGTTTGATTTGGATTGCTATTGATAAGGTGATAAATTTATCATTATTGCCGCGCCACGGAAATTGCACCTATCAAACCGACTAAAAGAATTATCGAGATAAATTCAAAGGGAAGAAAAAACTCTGTTGATAAATGAATTCCAATCTGTTGACTATTACTTATCAAATCTTGTTCTATAATCTGGTTTGATCTTGTAGTCCAAATAATCCCGTACCATGACGTATCTGTAATAGTCGTGATTAGTAAACCAAACATGCTTGTACAAACCAACAACGTAACCCCATTCCCGATAGTCCAAAGATTAAAATCTTTGTAATATCCTGAACCATTCATAAACATTATAGCAAATATGATTAAAACATTTATAGCTCCCACATAAATAAGGAGTTGTGCAGCAGCTACAAAGTATGAATTTGATAGAATATATAATAGGGATATAGAAACAAGAACTAATCCCAATGAAAAGGCAGAATAAATTGGGTTTGGAAATAATACTACTCCTATACCTCCTAAGATAAGACCTAATCCCAGAAAGACGAAAATAAAATCATGTATGGGTCCATGCAAATCCATTATATGCAGGCTAATAGATAAATAAATCAAAAAATTTTTCATGACCTTATTGAAACCAGACTAGAAAAAAAAATAGTTGATTTGATGATTCAAAAACAAATTTACTTGGATTAAATCCTCGGGGGGTGTGAATTAATGTGGGTACATTTATTGGACAAATTTTTATTTAATGATTACTGATTTTTTATTTGAGTCGAATTCAAAATGGTTCGAATTGTATAATCGTCAATTACTACCATCGGTAACCGACCCAGGGCTATTTGATTATAATTCAATTCGTGACGATCATAAGTAGAAAGTTCATATTCTTCAGTCATTGCTAAACAGTTTGTTGGACAATACTCAACACAGTTACCACAAAATATACATATTCCGAAATCAATACTGTAATTAAATAATCGTTTCTTGCGAATATCCGTTTCCAATTTCCAATCAACGATAGGTAGATCTATAGGACATACACGAACACATACTTCACAAGCAATACATTTATCAAATTCAAAATGTATTCGGCCGCGGAAACGCTCCGCGGTGATTACTTTTTCATAAGGATACTGAATAGTTATGGGTAAACGATTTACGTGGGATAAGGTAATCATGATACTTTGACCAATGTACCTTGCAGCTCGTACTGTTTGTTGACCATAATTCCTGAACCCAGTTACCATAGGGAACATATCATGAATATATATAAAGAGTTTTATTTTTGTTTATTTCTCTTGTTTGCTACAAGTTGAGAATAAAGGATATCATATTCTTTTAGAGTGAAAATAGTTGAGAAGAAGTTGTTAATAATAGATTACCAAGAGAAATAGGTAAAAGAAATTTCCATCCAAGACTCAATAGTTGATCCATTCTTATCCTAGGTAAAGTCCATCTTGTTGTGATAGGAATGAACAAGAACAAATACGTTTTAGCTAATGTAATAAACATATCAATTGTCGATTCAAAAACACCGTATGATTTATTTATTTCAAAAAAATAAGAAACAAATATGTATGGAATAGAGATATCCCAACCGCCCAAATAAAGAACAGTTACAAATAATGAAGAAACTAATAGGTTTAAATAGGAAGCAACGTAAAATAAACCAAATTTGATACCCGAATATTCGGTTTGATAACCAGCAACTAACTCTTCTTCTGCTTCGGGTAAATCAAAAGGTAATCTTTCACATTCTGCTAGGGAAGAAATTATAAAAATAATAAATCCTATAGGTTGACGCCACAAATTCCATCCCAAAAAACCATATTTGGATTGTGCCTCAACTATATCAACTGTACTTGAACTATTAGATAATCATAGTCGGTGATAGCATCACAGTTTCCATCGCTATTCCAGAACCGTACATGAGATTTTCATTTCATACGGCTCCTTGAGGACCTTAAATAAATATAAGGATCTGATCAGTATTATTTTATCTGAATATGTTTATAAGATGAATAGGGTAAAAATTCATTGTACGATCCCGAATTAGACCAATTTAATTCTGTTTGTTCCACTTTAATAATTATTATATTATTAAATTAATTTGAATTAATAGAAATTAAAGTACTTCTGAATTGATCTTATCCTTTGATTTAATGATTTCAAAAATCATTTGAATTTTTCTTTGTTGAGTAATAACTTAATTCTTCAATAAAATACTCATTCTAAAGATCTTCCCTTTTCCATACGAAAATAATTCATATCATAATTCATGAATTATGATATGAATTTTATATATATAAATAAAAATATAGAAACAATAAAAGTCTCAAGAAAGAATAAAAAAAAGATAGTTTTTATTTTTTTTTATACTCTAATTGGCTTTATTTCTCGTTTTGTTGTCGTTTCTAGTCTTCTTTATGTTTCTGCGAAAAGTCGAGTTACAAAAAAAGTAAAGGATTATTTCGTTTCCAATAGTCATTTTTTTAATCGATGGATAGGAGCATACTCTGGATCGGAATTGTGGGGAGTACTGCCTGATCATTTCTACTAATTTACAGCCCCAATTAATATTCTTTGTACATTAATGCAGAAATATTCTTTTATAGAATCTCCATTACAAATCCTTTGTGTATCTTAGTGTTTCTACTCATCCACTCGTTTTTGTTCAAGCATCCATTACGTTAAAAGGTAGTATGTATGATAATACATTCAAACCGTAGACTCAATATGGTGTGGTGTATCTTTTTAGCCCGTGTCAAGTCAGGATGACTCATTACCTAATCTTGGGGCAAAGGCTTTCGTTTGTTTATGTTTATTTCCGTTTAACTCTCTAAGACTTAGACATAGAAAATGAGACTTAATTTTTTTACGGCCTGTTTATAAATAAGCTGTTTTATTTCACTCATATAACTCTCGGATTTAGTTCATCCAGCCAAATACTCAAAAAAAATGAAGAGATTTACTCAACTCCGTTTTACCATAAAGGAAGAATAGGAGAACTATTTATGTCTTAACGAAGCACACGTAGAGATATTGATAAGACACATAAAGTTAATGGTATTTCATAACTAATCGATTGAGCAGCAGCTCGTAGACCACCTAAAAAAGAATATTTATTATTTGATCCGTATCCTGACATAAGAAGGCCAATCGGAGCAATACTTGAAACGGCAATCCATAAAAAAACACCAATATTGAGATCCAATAAAACAAGACGAGAACCAAAAGGAACTACCAAATAGCTTACTAAAATGGATATGACCGCTATGGAAGGTCCGATACTGAATAAACGAGTATCTCCTATAGATGGAAAGAGGTTTTCTTTGAAAAGTAATTTTGCCCCATCAGCTAAAGCTTGAAGAACTCCTAAAGGTCCAGCGTATTCAGGTCCAATACGTTGTTGTATACCTGCGGATATTTCTCTTTCTAACCATACAATTACTAGTACACCCATTGTGATTCCCAATACAGGAGTAAAAATAGGAATAATTATCCATATAATTCCACAAGCCTGTTGTAAAAAAAACAATCTAGAAAAGGAATTGATATCTTGTACTTCTATTCTATCAATTATCATTTTAACGATCAACTTCTCCCATAATGATATCTATGCTACCTAGTATTGTCATAATATCAGCCAATTTAATTCTTTTAACTAACTGAGGAAGAATTTGCAAATTGATAAAACCAGGCGGGCGAATTTTAAACCTCCAAGGAAAACCACACTGATCCCCTATCAGAAAAATTCCCAATTCTCCCTTTGGGGCTTCAACTCTCACATAGAGTTCTTGTTTCGGCAATTCAAATGTAGGAGAAGGTTTTTTGCTAATAAATCGATAGTCAAAGTCATTCCATTCTGGATTTTTTGCTCTATCAAAGTATCGGATTTCTAAATTTTCATATGGCCCCCCCGGAATTCCTTCTAGAGCCTGTTGAATAATTTTTATGGATTCTGTCATTTCACCAATGCGAACTAGATACCGAGCTAATGAATCTCCTTCTTTTTGCCACTGTACTTCCCAATCAAATTCGTCGTAACGCTCATAATGATCAACTTTACGTAGATCCCATTGTTTTCCAGAAGCTCGCAGCATTGGTCCTGATAAACCCCAATTTATTACTTCCTCTCTTCCAATAATGCCTATCCCCTCAACTCGTTCTAAAAAAATAGGATTTCGTGTAATAAGTTTTTGATATTCAGTAACTCTTGTTAAAAAATAATTGCAAAAATCTAAACATTTATCTATCCAGCCATAGGTTAAATCGGTCGCTACCCCCCCAATACGAAAAAAATTATGCATCATTCTCATACCAGTGGCAGCTTCAAATAGATCATAAACTAATTCTCTTTCTCTTAAAATATAGAAGAAAGGAGTCTGTGCCCCAATATCTGCCATAAAAGGTCCTAGCCATAAGAGATGCGAAGCTATACGACTCAACTCCAACATAATTATTCGGATATAGCTGGCTCTTTTAGGTACTTGGATATTTCCCAGCAACTCCGGTCCATTTACGGTTATAGCTTCTGTGAACATAGTGGCTAAATAATCCCACCGCGTTACATAAGGCAAATATTGTATAATTGTTCGGTTTTCCGCAATTTTTTCCATTCCTCGGTGTAAATAGCCTAATATTGGTTCACAATCAATAACATCTTCACCATCGAGAGTAACAATGAGTCGAAGAACGCCGTGCATTGATGGGTGGTGGGGTCCCATATTTACTATCATGAGGTCATTTCTTGTAGCTGGTAGATTCATAGTTTTTTACTCGATTCATTTTTTCATGAATTACTGAAAGTAAAAATAAGTTCATTAAAATTCAAGATCTACTAAATCAAATAATTCAAAGCGTCCCTTGACTTCAAACTTAAATTAACGCGTTTTTGATTCGCGAATATCTAACTGATTAATTAATTGTTTATAACGTATTCCATTTTTCTTTGACAAATAAGACAGCACCTTTTGGCGTTTTCCCAAAATTTTCCGGAGGCCTCTCTGAGATAAAAAATCTTTTTTGTGCAATTCCAAATGTGAAGAAAGTTTTCGGATCCTATTAGTGAATCTTAATATTTGAAATCCAACAGACCCCTTGTTTTGTTCTTTTTCTTCGTGCGAAATAACTGAGATAAATGACTTTTTTACCATAAAATGAAACCTCCCCTACTGGCCCTTTTCACTTTTCACTAGATATATTATTTTATCAATAAAAAAAGTGCTGATCTTTTTTGTATTTGGTATACACACTACAAAAATTTTAATTTTATTAAAAATTATCAAATATACAAAATACAGTATACAAAAAGGAGTACGTAAAATAAAGTCAATTATTCGTATTTACCTTTTTTTCAGTACACATTCAATGAATTTTCAAATTGTGGATACATACGGATCCGTAGCATACTGAAGCGACTGCCATTATTGGTATCAAACCAATAGCGATTCAGACAAGCAAAATTTTCTAATCGATAAGTAGGCCAAAGAAAAGATTTTAATTTACTATTGTTAGCTCTTTTTATTTTATTCAAAACTGGACTATTTGCATTACAAAACGTTGTATTTAGAGGCAGACCACTTCGATTCATAGAATAGAAAGAAATTAGACTTCTCAATTCTCTACGACGTCTAGGGGATAAAATACTTTCAGGAACAAACAAATCATAATGGTTTTTAGCTCTATTTTTTGCCGTCTTTTGATGCTTTGGAATAAATTTATCAGAATTTTTCTTACCAACATGGCCTTTTTTTTTGTCCTTTTGATTAATTGTGTACTTGCTATTCTGAACTACCGAAATACTTATAGTTTCATGCATAATAAATTGTCCTGTCTTTTTTATAGACAGACAAAAGGGTTCGATAAAGAGTATTCCCCTTTTAAGCAAAATACTTTGAATTAAATTCATAGTATGACTTTCTAACAACCTCACTTTTTTAAGGTATATAATAAGTTCCCTGGTTTGCCTAGAGTCTATAGGAATTTCCTTTGAGTCCATCAGATGGTTACCCTCATGCCAACATTTTTTAAGGATATTGACCGTTTTTGAATTTTTTGAATTGAAAGAAAAACTACATCTCAATTGACAAAGCAAATCCCTTGTGAGTAAGAAACTCAATGGTGATAAAAAAAAGTCTATAACCCAGCGGTACGTGTATCTTTTTCCATTTCTAGTCAAATTTAAAAGAAGCAACTTGATTGGTATGTTCCATGGTTTAATTTTAGACGAATTAGAAAGTCTCAAAAAGTCTGGAAAAAACCAAAGTTCGAAATTTACTATAGGTAAATTGAGCGTTTCTTCATAATTGAGTCTCATCCAATCAAATTGAGTTTTTTTTGATGGGTTAATCTCTTTAATTTGATCAAACACGGTAAAAAAAAAAATTCGAGTTTCAAAATGATTCCATTTTTCATTAACAAAATGAAATAGGTCACAATTAATGTGAACATAATTAAATCCAAGATAAGTTTTCCTAGGATAGTTATAACTAGTGGTACAGGTTCCAATATTTATTTTTTTTCTAAAAAAAAAATTTAGAAGTATCCAATCAAAAAATTTTCTATTCCTATCTTTAGTTATATCTAAAATATTTTCTTGTAATAGATAATTATTTTCCGCCATACCTAACAGCATATTAACAAATTGACGTTTCTTTTCGTCATAATTATAAAAAATATATTGGTTATGATTTACTTGTAAAGATAATCCAGAAATAACGGAATTCTTCTTATCTTCAGACTTAATAAAATTATATGAGAATAGATCATATCTGTCTTGTTTTTTAACATTTTTTTGTTTTTCGAAGTTAGGGAATCGATCTTTTTCATATGAAAAAGATTTATTTAAATGTTTCTTTTGAACTAGAGGGTGGTGATTTCTTATATTTATACTCTCGTGTGGTACGAACTGAGATTTATTATAAACCTTTAACCAATTTTTACATTGAGGAATTATTCGAAAATTGCGGAGGTTCTTATGCCTTAATTTGGAATGGAATAGTTTCTGTGTTCCAAAAAAAAAATTATTTATTTCATTTTTAAGAAAAAGAGATGTTACATTAGATTGAAAGACAGATTTTAATCTTAACTTATATAAATTAAAAACATTCAAAACCAAAATTTGTGATAATTTATAAAAGACATAGTTTTGTGACAAATAAGATGAGTCACGCAAAGTATTTAATTGATTATTATTACTATTCGAAAGTGACTCTTTTATTTTTATAAGGGAAATAAGCTTATCTCCATTTTTGTTTGTTTTATCCTTTTTTTCTTTATTTGTTTTATTATTGTAAATATAGTTATTATAGGAGCTAAATTTATTAAATTTTTTTTTTGTTCCTTCAAAAAAATAAAAAAAAAGTGGTCCATTTTTTATATAAAAATGACTCATATATAAAAATATTTTTAGATGTGCCTTTTCAACAAAAAGGTTTATAACAGAATTTGTTTTGCGAATTAGTTGAATATTTTTTTTTAATAGTTCTAAAATAGTTTTTGGTGATCCCAATCTTTTATTATCATAACTTATTTTTTTCGAACTAATATTTATATGTAGATTTATAAATTCTTTTTTGTTGGCTTTTGAAATTTTTTGTATTTGGTTTATGATTCTGTTTATTATATCAGTTAGCTGTTGTATTTTGGTTTTTGTCACTAAAAAAGCTATGTAATTCGTAGAGTGAATATTAATATACGATTCATCAATTTTGGTCTTTTTTATTATTAAATTTTTTTCTTTTTTGTTTTCACTCAATTCATATATTTGTTTCAATTCAAATAATAGAATTTGGTTGCTTTTTGTTAGTTTTTTTTTTTTTAGAAATAGAATCTTTTTAATAACCCTTTTTTTTAGTTCTTTTGAAAGATTTAGAAAAAATTTTCTTATTTTTTTTAAATTTATTAGAACTGGAAAAAACTTATTTTTCAATTTATTTTTCAATTTTATAATTTTTTTTTTGAGTTCTTTAAAAATAGGTTTAAAAAATGAAAGTTGTTTTCGTGTAGAACCAACACGAAGTTCTATTTCTATTCCATAGGATCTTACAAACCAAAACTCGGTTTTTTTTTCTTTATTTTTCAGTGTATAGTTAGCTCTTTTTCGTAGTTTAGGTTTATGCCAAGGTTTCAGATGAAAAGGAAATAGGATCTTTATATGAAAATTTTCTAGAGAAAAGTTATAAAAAAAGTAATAAACGCTTTCAAGAAACTCCCTTTTGAATTTAGGCGCTCCCCCTTTGAAATCAAAAAATCCATGTTCGAAAAAGGGAATCCCATTATAAGTGCAAAGAACATGCATTTCTTTCCACCAATCCCGGAAATCCTCGGACCATTCAGGACATTGAAATAGTAGTATACGACCCATATTTTTAACTATTATCAATGATGGCAATATTATATATTTTCTCATAATTGATTTGGTTACTACGAGAAAAACTCTTATTTGTTGACCGTTTTCAAAATACCAGCCTGTGCTTTGTAGGATAAGTGCTTTTTCTATTATTTCATAATCCTCTATTTCGTATTCCTCTTTTGTGTCAGCTTCTTTGATTTTCATTTTCAATAGCCTGTTTTTAAAATCTTTATAAAAAGAAGGGAATTTGGCTTTTTGCTCCAAAAAAGTGGGGGACTGTACATTTCGAACGACTTTATAAATAACTGTTTTACGCCTTTTAGATGCCATTGAACTGACCATTATGTATCGTCGAAAATCCGATTCTTCTAAATAACGTATCAACCAAATGTCTTTAATACAACTATTAGGATTGTAGTACATATCTTTATCTTCTAGGTCATAAGTCAAAAAAGATCTACGTTTGTAGTTTCTTGATTCAATTCTAGGAGTTGACCAAAGTTTTCTATCTTCTCCCTTCTGGGGTTCAAAAAAGGGACTTGCTATGTATGACCGTCGAAGTACTTTTTTTGTTATTTCTTTTAGCCCAATAAAAAGTTTTCTCTTTTTTTTATTGTTAGGATTGGTTTCAACCTTTTCAAATAAAAATGTAAAATTTCGTCCTTCTGAATCAATTATTACTTGTTTATATCCCCCAAGTAAATAATTTTTTATTAAATTTAATAAATTTAAACTGGATGTTGGTTTTACAGGAAATTCATTCATTAAATTGAACAAAAAACTAATTTTTTTTTCTAATGATTTTTTAGAAATTTTTTTAAATTCCTTGTTTTTTTGTTGAAATTCTAAGTGATTAAAAATAAGAAACAGACCATAAATCTTATTTATATAACCCCTTTTTCTTTTTAGCGAGTTACCTTTTTTTTTTTTATAGATTTTTACAGTTTCTAGTGGAACCCGTCTATCTCGGAGTAAAGGGAAAAGCCTGTAATCCTTGAATGTAACCCAGTTACCTTCCTCATCTTTTATTGGAGGTGAAACCCTCTTGGTGTCGCTTGTAAGAATCCATTTATAGTTGATTGAAAGCCAACTATCGTCGATTGAAAGACAGTTTCTTTTCCAAATATACAATAAAATTTGTCCACGGGACGCACCATTTAAGAAAGGATCATAAACATCATATAAGTATTTTTTTTTTGCATTATTAAAAGATTTAAAGAATCTATTTCTTTTTTCGAGTCCATCCATAGTAAGAGATTTACGACTGAAAGTTTTATCTAGAGTCTTAAGTCTGTTTATAAATATGTTATTTAGGTTTTTTCTTTTTTCTTTTTTATTAGAATTCCACTGATTATACAATTCATCATAGGAGGTTTTCTGCGTTGTAAACCGAGATATCTTTCTTTGTATCATTTCGAAAAAAGTTGACAAACTTGGTGGGTGCGTAAAAGAGATTCGTTCTTTTCCATCACTTTTACGTGTATGAAAAAAATATTGTGACATTTCATTTTTTAAGGCTATAGCATATTTAAATTTAGCGTTTTTTATCAACTGAAACATCCCATTCAAGTCTTTATGTTTATAGTTAAAAAGATTAGTAACAAGAAGTTTTTCAAATCCTTCAAATCCAAAGCTGCGGTGGAAATCTTTTTTTTCTTTAAATATTTTTAACTCGGTGAATCCCTCTTGTTCCTGTTTAGTCCCCCTCGTTTCTGAAGTTTTTTCTATTTCTAGATCTGTTTCTTCCTCGCTTTCTGAGGTTTCTCTCAGTTTCTCAGTAAGAATGGGTGAGTCTAAATAGTAGACACAGGTAATAAATAAGAGAATACTAAAGATTCGAGCCCTAAAATTTCTTAATTCTGACACTAGGTACTTATTAGATCTAATAGAATTATTTTTCTGTATCCAGACTAATACCAATCCAACCCATTTCATGAAAAAAATGTGACCAATTAACCAACCAACAAAACTACTTGTTACAAATAACATCTTGTTGTTGCATCGAAACATATAAATGTTGACTAATCTGACTAACATTGAACTTGGTAAAATGAAATGGTTGAATAATGGAAAAATTAGATTATTCAGGAATACACATTGAATGCTAAGATTACGCATTGAATTTCTGTTAGTAGATCGATAA